AATTGTCACTATAAATCAGAACCAAAATCCCAACAGTTGTAATTAATATTGACATAATAGAAGTAAGTGGATCGATAAAGTAACCGAACTCAAAAGAAAATTCATTATTTATGGTCCAAGACCATACATTTTGATGAATGCAACTTGTAAAAATTTGTTGAATAGATAGATAGAGTGAAAAGATCATAACTATACTTAACAAAAAAATACTAAGAAAAGTCCACATACGACGAAGGTTTTTTGTTGCTGTCGGAAAAAGTAGAAGTCCAACTCCTAGTAAAATAGGTACTGGAAGTGGAATGAAAGGGATGATCCATGAATATTGATATGTATGTTCCATAAAATAAAAAATCCTTTTTATTTTATTATTATTTCTTATTCACTGGTTTGTATATATATATTTTTTTTTTCAAAGGGGACAATAAAAAAGCACGCCATTTCAAACCTAAATAGAAATTGTTTCGAATTAGTATAATCCTTCATAAATCTTTGAAAAGAAATATATATTCAAATAAAAAAATTAGAAGTGATTAACTAATATTACTAAGTTACTGTCAAAAAAATTATTTGTCTTTTTTTATTACTACTAAATAAAATTGTGATTTGATGCAGATACAGAAAAAGTGAATTAGAATTCCGTATTACAATAATTTATATACATATATTAAGAATAGAACAAAGATTTACACGACAAAAAAATACTTAATAGTAATTATATAATAAAAAAACTTTACCTAAAACAAAGTTATTTTAGTTTGATTATTTAGAATTATTAAGGAATGAATTTGAATTTTGGAATTTAGTGATTGTCTTCCAGTAGACTAAGTGAGCTTTTTTTATTTGCAAGAAAGAGTATTATAATCGATATTTTTTTTATATATGATGTTAAGAAATCTCATAATTTTTTTGATAATAAAATCTATCAGTATAGATTAATTAAATGAGTACTCTCGTACGGATTTCAAACGTTAAATAAAAAAAATTTTTATAACCCAATTTTCTAAAAAAAAAAGTAAAAAAAAAACAGTTGGGTTTTAAACTTTTGAATGTCTTTTTTGTTTTGAAAATAATATATAATAAAATTTGAAAGACAAAAATAACTCGATCTGGAGTACGAAAGAATACAATAATAAATGTCTTTGACATCCAATTATACCACTGAAATTTTTTTTTCATTTTTGAATGGCAGTTCCAAAAAAACGTACTTCTATCTCGAAAAAGCGTATTCGTAAAAAAATTTGGAAAAGGAAGGGATATTGGACATCGTTGAAAGCTTTTTCGTTAGGGAAATCACTTTCTACAGGTAATTCAAAAAGTTTTTTTGTCCAACAAAATAAATAAAAAACACTATAATAATTAGAATTAGCCTAACTTAAAAACCAATTTTTTAAAATACATATAAAACAAAATAGGAACCAAAAGAAGAAAAAAAGACAATATATAGATAAAAAAGAACGGTTCACATTTTTTTTAGTTAGAAAAAGGGGATTCTTATTTTCCCCATCACTACCTTGATGCAATAATAAATAAAGATCTTTTATTTCCTCTTAATGAGGAAATAAAAGATCTTTAAGCGAAATCAATAGATTCTTCAAATTAATTAATTTAAGTGATCAAAAAATCTTATGTTTATACAATAGAAAAATAAAAAGATGCATAAAAAAAAAAGATTTTGATAATTATTTTTTTTTATTTCTCTTGAGCAATTAGTAAAATCTGCTTTTATTTAAAATTTCTAAGGGTTTTGAAGAAGTTTTAATTTTTCGAAAGGGCATTTTTTTATTAATGGACCTGAAAAATTGAATTTATCCTTTTTTTTTATCATATAAATATAAATGAAAAAAAAAAAAGGATAAAGAGCATTTAGAGTTTTGTCTTTGGGTTGAAGTTCCAACTACTTGAATTTAGTTACATTTTTCATTGTATTCTAGAAAAAATATAAAGGACAAAAAGTGAATTGAAATAATTTTAAATAACTCAGATAAAAAAAAAAGATCTTAATTGAATTAAAACCCCAATACCTAGTTAAAAAAGTTTTGATTCATTAAATCAATTGGAAATTTGAGTCAATTGGCTTCTTTATTTAAATTTGAATCTCGACGATTGAATAAAAACAGGTTAGTATTGTTTTGAACAAGTTGCCGCTATGGTGAAATTGGTAGACACGCTGCTCTTAGGAAGCAGTGCTAGAGCATCTCGGTTCGAGTCCGAGTAGCGGCATAAGATCTTATAAAAGAGATATTATAAGTTTTAGAATCAAAATAATACCCGACTTTTTTTTTTCTAAAATCGGGTAAAACCTAGTATTAATTTATTCATTTTTAACAAATTTTTTATGATTTTTTCAATTTTAGAGCATATATTAACTCATATATCTTTTTCGGTCGTTTCAATTGTACTGACAATTTATTTTTTAACTTTATTAGTTAATTTAGATGAAATCATAGGATTTTTTGATTCATCAGATAAAGGAATCATAATTACGTTTTTTGGTATAACAGGATTATTATTCACTCGTTGGATTTATTCCGGACATTTTCCATTAAGTAATTTATATGAATCATTAATTTTTCTTTCGTGGGCTTTTTCAATTATTCATATGGTTTCCTATTTTAATAAAAAACAACAAAATCACTTAAACGCAATAACTGCGCCAAGTGCTATTTTTATTCAGGGTTTTGCTACTTCAGGTCTTTTAAACAAAATGCCTCAGTCTGCAATATTAGTACCAGCTCTCCAGTCCCAGTGGTTAATGATGCACGTAAGTATGATGATATTAGGCTATGGCGCTCTGTTATGCGGATCATTATTATCAATAGCTCTTCTAGTAATTACATTTCGCAAAGTCGGACCTACTTTTTGGAAAAAGAATATAAACAAAAATTTGTTATTAAATGAATTATTTTCTTTTGATGTACTTTACTACATAAATGAAAGAAATTCGATTTTACTACAACAAAACATTCATTTTAGTTTTTCTAGAAATTATTATAGGTATCAACTGATTCAACAATTAGATTATTGGAGTTTTCGTATTATTAGTCTTGGATTTATCTTTTTAACCGTGGGTATTCTTTCAGGAGCTGTCTGGGCTAATGAGACATGGGGTTCATATTGGAACTGGGATCCAAAAGAAACTTGGGCATTTATTACTTGGACTATATTCGCAATTTATTTACATATTAAAACAAATAGGAATGTTAGGGGTATAAATTCTGCAATTGTGGCTTCGATAGGTTTTCTTTTAATTTGGATATGCTATTTTGGCGTCAATCTTTTAGGAATAGGTTTACATAGTTATGGTTCATTTACATCGAATTAAATAAAACAGTAACAAACAAAAAGGAATCCAAATCTAAATAAAAAAAATAGCATCTATCTCTAACTTCATATACGTTAAGAAATCTCATTTAGTTTTAGTAGTAAATCATCAAGAACCTTTTGAATCAAGTAGTACAATGATTCAAAAGGTTCTCACAATACAAAGACCAAAGACTTCTGATTACAATTCACTTTAATGCTTTTTTTTATTTCCTGAAAACTATCCATAAAAATAATTAGATAAAATGGATTCGACCTTGTCACTTGCTAATGAGAGCACAAAATCAGGATAAATACCAATACCAATTATGGGTAGAAGAATGGAGATTGAAAGAAATAACTCTCGGGGTCCAGAATCAAAAAAAGAAAAGTTTTTGACATTAATTAACTTGTATCCATAGAACATTTGGCGTGACATAGATAATAAATATATAGGAGTTAATATCATTCCAATTGCCATTACAAAAATAATTAAAATTTTGGAAATTAAGAAATATTTTTGGCTGGTAATTATTCCAAAAAAAACGATTAATTCTGCAACAAAACCACTCATGCCCGGCAATGCAAGGGAAGCCATCGATAAGATAGTGAACATTGTAAATATTTTTGGAATGGAGATAGCCATTCCACCCATTTCATCAAGATAAACAAGCCTAATTCTATCATAACTCGTTCCTGCCAAGAAAAAAAGTGCAGCGCCAATAAATCCATGAGAAATTATTTGTAAAATAGCTCCATTAAGTCCAGGATCCGTTATAGAACTAATACCTATAATTATAAAACCCATATGAGATACAGAAGAATAGGCTATTCTCTTTTTTAAATTACGTTGACCGGGAGATGTTGAAGCTGCATAAATTATTTGGATTGTACCGACTACCATCAACCAAGGAGAAAACATAGAATGAGCGTGGGGTAATAATTCCATATTGATTCGAACCAACCCATATGCTCCCATTTTTAATAAGATTCCAGCGAGAAGCATACAGGTACTGTAATGTGCCTCACCGTGGGTGTCAGGTAACCAAGTATGTAAAGGTATAATCGGTGATTTGACGGCAAAAGCAATAAGAAATCCAATATAAAATAGTATTTCGAGTGTGACAGGATAGGATTGATTAGCTAAGAGTTCTAAATTTAATGTTGGTTCGTTCGAACCATATAAACTTATACCTAAAACTCCTATTAATAAAAAAATAGAACTTCCTGCCGTGTATAAAATAAATTTTGTAGCTGAATACAGACGTTTCTTTCCACCCCACATTGATAAAAGTAGATAAACGGGAATTAATTCTAATTCCCACATGATGAAAAAAAGTAGAAGATCCCGAGAAGAAAATGATCCTATTTGACCGCTGTACATTGCTAACATCAGGAAATGGAATAATCGGGAATCCCGAGTAACTGGAAACGCCGCTAGAGTGGCTAACGTAGTAATAAATCCCGTCAGTAAAATCGTTCCTATAGAAAGTCCATCTATTCCCATTCTCCAGTAAAACTCAAAAAAATTGATCCATTTATAATCTTCGGACAGTTGAATTAATGGATCGTCCATTTTAAAATTATAACAAAAAGCGTAGGTCGTTAGAAGAAGTTCTAAGATACAAATGCATATAGTATACCATTTATTGACTTTATTTCCCCTATGCGGGAGAAATAACATTAATGAACCAGCAGATATTGGAAAAACAACAATTATTGTTAACCAAGGAAAATCATTCGTGGTAAAGACAAGATATACCAGGTCCAAAGAACGCGTACTCAAAAAAAATATATAAATAAAAAAATATAATTTAACTTTTTTGAGTACGAGTACTTGTCAATAAAAAAAATAAAATGTATTCCAAATTTATTCAAATGAGGTTTTCGGTAACGTATCAATAAGCTAGACCCATACTTCGAGTTGTTTCATGCCATAAATAAACTCGAACGCTCAAAAAATCTGTTGGACAGGCGGATTCACATCTCTTACAACCAACACAGTCCTCGGTTCTTGGAGCGGAAGCTATTTGCTTAGCTTTACATCCATCCCAAGGTATCATTTCTAATACGTCTGTAGGGCATGCTCGAACACATTGAGTACATCCTATACAGGTATCATAAATTTTTACTGAATGTGACATAGGATCGATAGTTTTTTGAATGTCATAAATTTTCAATCTAGTAAACTTCTAACTGACTGATATATTAAAATACTAGATGAAGCAATGATTTCCTTTAATAGAATTTTTGTAATGAATTCTGGCTCAATTGATAAAAAATGGGGCTAAAATACTTTGATTTCTTAGATTTTTACAAATATAATCTAGTAGGTCATAACCTATCATATATGCAAATTTCAATCTATAATTTTTTTATTTATGCTACTTATTTAATAAGGTCGATTGGTTTATGCGAGTTGATTTTCTGTTACGATAAATTGACGAGACTATAGCTAATCCAATAGCTGCTTCAGCCGCTGCAATTGCTATAACAAAAATGCAGAAAATATCCCCTTTTAGTTGGGAATTATCAAAAAAATCAGAAAATGTTACGAAATTCATATTAACTGCATTGAGTATAAGTTCAAGACACATAAGAGCCCTAACCATATTTCGACTTGTGATCAATCCATAAAGACCAATCAAAAATAAATAGGCACTCAAAACAAGTACATGTTCGAGTATCATTCAGCAACTCCTTATCAATTTTGATTCATTTCAATATGAAAAATAATTCACCGGATTCCATCAACTAGAATATAATAAAAAAGTACGAATAAAAAAAATATTAGGTAAAAAAAAATTTCAAATATATATCAAATATAAAAATTGATATTTAAAATATGAAATAGTATTCAATCAAATTTAATTGAATGAACGGAAAAAAATCATAACATACACAAAGTTTTCTTTGGTCTTTACTAATTCGAACATTTTTTATTGACGAGCCACAGAAATTGCACCTATCAAAGCAACTAAAAGAATTATTGAAATGAGTTCAAATGGCAGAAAAAAATCTGTTGATAAATGAATTCCTATTTGTTGACTATTACTTATTAAATCTTGCTCTAGAATCTGGTTTAACCTTGTAGTCCAAATAACCCCGTACCATGACGTATCGAGAATAGTAGACATTAATAAAAAAAGAATAGTTGTACAAACCAACGAAGTAATCCCATTCCCAACGGTCCACAGATTGAAATCTGTGGAATATTCTGAATCATTCATGAACATCACAGCAAATATGATTAAAACATTTATGGCCCCCACGTAAATAAGGAGTTGTGCAGCAGCTACAAAATGGGAATTTGATAGAACATACAATAAAGATATACAAACAAGAACAAATCCTAAGGAAAAGGCTGAAAATATTGGGTTGGGAAGTAATACCACTCCCAGACCTCCTACTATAAGACCGGATCCGAGAAAAACTAAAAGAAAATCATGTATTGGTCCAGGCAAATCCATTATATTATTAAAATAAGAAAAAAATCGAAATCCTTTTCATGACCTTATTAATTTAACCAGGAAATTTGTTTTTAATATGTTTCTAATAGAGTGAAATTAGAATCTAATGGATATGAATTGATGTAGATACAATTATTAGACAGTTTCTCTTTTTTTATTCTAAAGTGTATTTTCAACCTATCTATTTCAAGAAAGTAATTACGAGTATATTATATTAAAATAAAAGAATGCGCCTTAATACTTAATATTATTATATAAATACAATACAAGTTTTTAATTAAATTCTTTATATAATTCAACAATTTTGAATTCTTTTTTTAATCAAATTAATGGGTTTACCCCATTTTTTGTTTGAGGTGAATTCAAAATTGTTCGAATAGTGTAATCGTCAATTACTGACATTGGTAAACGACCCAAAGCTATTTGATTATAATTCAATTCGTGACGATCATAAGTTGAAAATTCATATTCTTCAGTCATTGACAAACAATTTGTTGGACAATACTCAACACAATTACCACAAAATATACAAATTCCAAAATCAATACTGTAATTAAGCAATCGTTTTTTTCGAATATCAGTTTCCAATTTCCAATCAACAACAGGCAAATCTATAGGACATACTCGAACACATACTTCACAAGCAATGCATTTATCAAATTCAAAATGGATTCGACCGCGGAAACGTTCCGATGTTAGTAATTTTTCATAGGGATATTGAATAGTTACAGGTAAACGATTTGTGTGGGATAAGGTAATCATGAAACCTTGACCAATATACCTTGCAGCTCGTAGGGTTTGTTGACCATAATTCATGAACCCGGTTATCATAGGAAGCATATTGTAATTATCTCTGAATAATTTTATCTTTGTTTCTTTCTCTTGTTTAAAAAAAATAATGAATATGTTGCATTAATTTTCAATTTAGAGTGAAAAGAGTTGGAAAGAAGTTGTTAATAATAGATTACCAAGGGAAATAGGTAAAAGAAATTTCCATCCAAGATTTAATAGTTGATCCATTCTTAGCCTCGGTAAAGTCCATCTTGTTGCGATAGAAATGAACAAAAACAAATAAGTTTTAGCTAATGTAATAAAGATACCAATCGTTGTTCCAAAAATTTGATCCCTTTGAAATAGCTCCAGACTAGATATATACGGAATCGAAATATTCCAACCGCCTAAGTATAGAACTGTTACAAATAATGAGGAAATTAATAGATTTAGATAAGAAGCAACGTAAAATAAACCAAATTTGATACCTGAATATTCAGTTTGATAACCTGCTATTAATTCTTCTTCCGCTTCTGGTAAATCAAACGGTAACCTCTCGCATTCTGCTAGGGAAGAAATTAGAAAAATGATAAAACCTATAGGTTGACGCCACAAATTCCATCCCCAAAAACCATATTTTGATTGTGCCTCAACTATATCAACTGTACTTAAACTGTTAGATAATCCTAGTCGGCAATAACATTACTATTTTCACCGCTATTACAGAACCGTACATGAGGCCTTCGCCTCATACGGCTCCTCGGGGGCCATAAATAAATCTAAGGACCAGATTAGTCTTATTTAGATGGATATGATGTTTTCTAAAATGGATTAAATATAGCTGGGGTCCCGAATTATACCAATGGAATTCTGTCTGCTCAAATTCTAAGAATAAAAAAGCGCTTCGGAATTCATCTCATCCTTTACAAATTTTAATTTCTATTTGTTGAGTAATAACTTAACCCTTTAATAAAATACTCCTTGTAAAAATAAAACTAGGTATTTCAGCCCATCGTGGTTTTCGATTACGAAAAAGAATTAGACATCCTATTAGTTTATTATTCATGACAGAAATTCTATTTTATTTTCGAAATATATGAAAAAAAAAGATCCTTGTTTCGTTCCTATTCTTCTTTCTTTTTTAGAAAAAAAATGGGTCGACTTATAAAAAATAAAGGATTATTTCGTTTCTGATAGTCATTACATTTGTCGGTGGATAGGAGCATACTCTGAATCGGAATCTTGGGGAGTACTATCTGATCATTTCTACTAATTTCAAGCCCCAATTAACCTTCTTTTTTTTATCTTATGTTATGCATAAATATCCTTTTCAATTTGGTTAATCTCTATTACAAATTCTTTGTGTATTTTGGTGTTTCTAACCATCCACTCACTTTTACCTAATTGCCGTTCACTTTGTAATACATGTATGTTAATCTATATAACTGATAGTGAAAACGTCATCCGGTTAATAAATTTCACCCGCTTCAAGCCAGGATGACTAATCAACCAACCTTGGGGTAAAGTGATTCTTACGCTTATATTTATTTCCGTTTAACCTTTGTACATAGGAAATGAGACTCAATTTTTCTTTTTACTGCTAATTTCTGAGCAGTTGTTTTTCACTCATATATAACTATCAAATTCCTTTTATTAAGATTAATCCAAAATATATATTCCGTTTTTTAACTTATTCGTCTAGAAGAAACGGAATAGTAAAAATAAACGTTTATGTTTCAACGAATCGCACGTAGAGATATTGATAAAACACATAGAGTTAATGGTATTTCATAACTAATCGACTGGGCAGCAGCTCGCAGACCACCTAAAAAAGAATATTTATTATTTGATCCATATCCTGACATAAGAAGTCCAATAGGAGCAATACTTGAGATGGCAATCCATAAAAAAATACCGATATTGAGATCCGCTAAAACAAGGTGATTGCTAAAGGGAATTACTGAATAACTTAGTAAAATTGAGATAACTGCTATAGATGGTCCAATACTAAAGAAAGGAGTATTTCCTCTAGATGGACGAAGATTTTCTTTGAAAAGTAGTTTTGTCCCGTCGGCTAGAGCTTGAAGAATTCCCAGCGGGCCGGCGTATTCAGGTCCAATACGTTGTTGTATCCCTGCGGATATTTCTCTTTCTAACCACACAATTACAAGTACACCTGTTATGATTCCCAATACAAGAGAAAATATAGGGACAAATATCCATATGAGTCCATAGACCTCTTTTAAAGATTCCAATCTAACAAAAGAATTTATAGTTTGGACTGCTTTTGCATAAATTATCATTTTAACGATCAACTTCTCCCATAATTATATCTATGCTACCGAGTATCGTCATAATATCAGCCAATTTCATTCTTTTAACTAGTTCAGGAAGAATTTGCAAATTAATAAAACCCGGTGGTCGGATTTTCCATCTCCAAGGAAAACCGCTTTGATCTCCTATGAGAAAAATTCCCAACTCCCCTTTTGGAGCTTCAACTCTTACATAAAGTTCTTGTTTAGATAATTCAAAAGTAGGCGAAGGTTTTTTACTAATGAATCGATATTCAAAATCATTCCATTCTGGATTCCTTTTTCTATCAAAGCCCCTGCTTTCTAAATTCTCATAGGGACCCCCTGGAAGTCCTTCCAGAGCCTGTTGAATAATTTTTATGGATTCTGTCATTTCGCTAAGTCGTACTAAATAACGAGCTAATGAATCTCCTTGTTTTTGCCACTGAATTTCCCATTCAAATTCATCGTAAGACTCATAACGATCAACTTTACGAAGATCCCATGGTATTCCGGATGCGCGTAGCATTGGTCCGGATAAACCCCAATTTATTGCTTCTTCCCCACCAATAATCCCAACTCCTTCAACCCGTTCTAAAAAAATAGGATTTCGTGTAATGAGTTTTTGATATTCAACAACCTCTGTTAAAAAATAATCACAAAAATCCAAGCATTTATCTATCCAACCATAAGGTAAATCAGCCGCTATTCCTCCAATACGAAAAAAATTATGCATCATTCTCATCCCGGTGGCAGCTTCGAATAGATCATATACAAATTCTCGTTCTCTGAAAATATAGAAAAAAGGAGTCTGTGCACCAATATCTGCCATAAAAGGGCCTAGCCATAACAGATGAGAAGCTATACGACTCAATTCCAGCATAATTACTCTGATATAGCTGGCCCTTTTAGGAACTTGTATATTTCCCAATTGTTCTGGTCCATTTACTGTTATTGCTTCTGTAAACATAGTAGCTAAATAATCCCATCGTGTTACATAAGGTAAATATTGTATAATTGCTCGGTTTTCTGCAATTTTTTCCATTCCTCTGTGTAAATAACCCAATATGGGTTCACAGTCAACAACATCCTCACCATCTAGAGTAACAATTAAGCGAAGAACACCATGCATGGATGGGTGGTGAGGTCCCATATTGACTATCATAAGATCTTTTCCTGTAACTGGTCTCTTCATAAGTTTTTCCTTGATTCGTTCTGGTATGAATTAGATTGCTGAAAAAGAAATTTATCAAAAAATTCAAGATCTAAAAAATTCACTAATTCACAATTTTTTAATTTAACGAGTTTTTAATTCCCGAATATTCAACTGATTAATTAATTCTTTATAACGTACTCTATTTTTTTTTGACAAATAAGCCAGCAGTCGTTGACGTTTTCCCAGAATTTTTCGTAGACCCCTCTGAGATAAATAATCTTTTCTGTGCAATTCCAAATGTGAAGTAAGTCTTCGTATCTTATTAGTGAAACTGAATACTTGAAATTCAACAGATCCCCTGCTTTCTTCTTTTTGTTCTGGAAATGAAATGAATGCATTTTTTATCATAAAAAGAAATCCTTCCCTTTTTAATATGAATTGAAAGATATGAATTTTACTGATCAGTAATAATAATGGTAGTTTTTTTGTACAAGGATCTGAATTTAATTATCAACTTCTTAATTCTTCATTTTATAAAAAAAAATCTAAATTTAGATCTCAAAAAAGAGGATTCTGTTAATTTATTTATGGATCTGCTCTGATTGGTATCTATGTCATTGATTAAATTAATCTGATGTATAAAGATTGAATTTAAAACAATCCCTCATATTTGTGCATATAGTTGTTTTCATATACCGTAACTTATATATTATATATAGTAAAATATAGTAAAAAGGATCTATGATTAATGAATTGGAAATCGCGTATACATGTGTATTCTTATCATACTGAAATGATTTCCGTTAGTAGTATTAAACCAATAGCGATTCATACAAGCTAAATCTTCTAATCTAAAATTGGGCCAAAGAAAGGATTTTAAATTAATTAGGTTATTTTGATCCTTATCAAGATCTTTCTTTTTATGAAAAATTGTGGTCAAGTTTTGAATATTCTTATCAAATCTTGAATTTCTATCCCTCGCCGTTTTTTTTTTTAAGTTGAAACAAATTAGAATTCGAAATTCTCTACGTCGTTTAGGGGATAGAATATTTTCAGGGACAAAGAAATCATAATGATTTTTTTTTATATTTACAGTTTTGTTTTGATATTTTGTAATGGATTTTTCAATTTTTTTTTTATTAATATAGCTTTTTTTTTTGTATCTTTTACTTATTTTGTGTTTATTTTTATGAACCAATGAAATACCTATGGTTCTATATATAATAAGTTGTCCATCGTTTTGTACAGACAAACGGACAGGTTCAATAATCAATATTCCTTTTTTCATTAATTTTGCAAAAGTGAAATTTTTCTCAATCATTAGAATGTCTAGGCTCATCTCTCCTCTTTCAATAGAAGATATCGCTATTTCGTTTGGATTTTTTAGTCTAACCAAGAGACAGTATACTTTTACATTATTGAGAATTTTTTTATTAAAAAAACAATTCCATCGCAATTGAAAACGCGAATATCTTGTGAGAAATAAATCAAGTTCCGCTTCTGTATTGCTTTTGTATTGTTTTTTATTTTTACGTTTTTTTATCATTGATTCCGCATAATTTTCTTCAATATTTTTTTCTTGGTTTGATAGAGCTGATTCGGAATTTCTTTTTTTTTCTTTATCTGATTCAAGCTCTACTTGACCGGCCGATTCTTTTTCTTCTTTATTCAGATTATAAAATCGAAGGGATTTTTTTTCATTTGATTGTATAAAACCTTTTTTCTTTCGAGTGATCTTTTTATTACCATTTATGTTTTCATTAAAATTTAAAAGAAGTAATTTGATTGGTATGACCCACGGTTTCATTTTATATGTACTAGAAAATAAGAAAAATTCTGGAAAGAACAAAAATTCAAAATTTGTTATACGATGATTTAGTATTTCTTCATTCATTCCCATCCAATCAAAAAAGTTTCTTTTTTGATTAGCAAGACCCGTCTTAGTTATTTTATCAATTCTTTGATAATTCTGAACTTTAGTATTAATATATTTTTTTTTACTCTTGGTATCAACCCAGGGCTCAATATTTACTTTTTTTGTAAACCAAAAGTTAAGAATTCTCCAATCCAAATATTTTCTATGCCGAATTTCCCCTATACCCCGAATATTATATTTTTCTAGAAAAGAAGAGACTAAACAATTATCTAGAGCAATGCCTATAGACATGTCAAAATTTTTTTCTGTAGAATGAATAGATTTGTAGCAAAAAAGATTATATATAGAATCTTTTTTTAAATTATGTTTTGAATTTAATAACGAGTCGGCCTCAAAAAAAGTTTGTTTTTTGTAATTATCAAATTTATTTTTTTCATATGAATCCTCTTTGGTTAAACTTGGATTTAGAACTAGAGAATCTTTATTTATTTTCTTTTTCCATTTTTGGGTTACTAATCTAGCCCATGCAATCTGGGGTAAATTGTATTGATAATGACTTCGTAACCAGTTTTTCCATTGATTTACTTCGGAATTCAAAAAGGTTTTATTTTTCAATTCATAATCAAAGATTCCTTGTTCTTGAAAAAAAACCTTTATTTGATTCTTAACAAAAAAGGATGTTATGCATATGTTATATTCAAGAACAGCCTTTAATTTAGAAAAGTTACTAACGTTAATTTGTGATAATTTGTAAAATACATATGCTTGTGATAAAGAGCATAAGTCATAACTAATTTTTTTTTTATTGGATATTAAATTTTTTATAGTCGAAATAAAATAAATGGTAGTTTTTTTTTTTTTTTTTTTTTATTTTTTCTCCATTTTCTTCATTCTTGTAAATATATTTATCAAGAATTGTTTTTGTTGATTCAAAAAAAAGTTGTGTAGTAATTCTTGGAATATTAATGATACCAAGAAAAAAAGCTATAGACAGTTGTTCGATGCAAAATTTTATAAAAAAAATGGATTTACGAATTAATCGGTTATTTTTTCTTTTGAATGTCTGCCAAATTTTTTTTGATGACTCAATTATTTTAGAATCATAACGCAGTTTGGTACAACTATTAGTTAGGTTTTGTTTTTCTTTTGAAATTTCTTCTATTTGATTTCTGATTGTCTTTATTCTATCAATCAAATTTGTTATTTTGTTTTCGCTGAGTGAAGAATTTGCCCACCCCATGGATTTATTTTTAACAGATAGTTCATGAATCATCTGATTACTTATTATTGAATCTTTTTTAGTTTCATTTAATTCATATATTTCTCTCGGGCCAAATAATGGACTTAGATTTCGTTTTGAAAGGTCTTTTATTTTTCCTTTTATAAAAATAAAGTTTTTGAGAATCCAGTTTTTCATTTCTTTTGCGACTTTTAGGAAAATTGTTGCTCTTTCTTTGAAAATCCTTAAAAGTAGAAAAGACTTAGTTTTGAATTTTTTGATTCTTTTTTTTAATTCTTTAGAAATAGGTTGAAAAAAAGAAGGCTTTTTTTGGGCAGAACCAAATGGTAGTTCGGTTTCCATTCCCCAAACTGTTAAGAAACAAAAATCATTTTTTTCTCCTTTGTCTTTTGTTTTTTTTAGTTGATCCTTCTGAGATGCTTTAAATTTAGATTTATGCCAAGGTTTAAGATAAAAAGGAAATAGGATTTTTATCTGAATACCATCCGTTAACCAGTTTCTTGGAAATTCTGTTTCGGATAGTTGAACCCCATTATAAGTACATTTAACATGCATTTCACGTTTCCAATCCTTTAAATCCTCGGACCACTCGGGAAATTGAAATAATAACATACGGACGCTATTTTTCATTATTATCAATAAAGGTAATATAATATATTTTCTAAGAATAGATTGAGTTACTAAGAGAGAACCTCTTATTATTTGAGCAAATAGGAAGCTATCCCACGTTTCTGCAATTTCTATCCGTCTTTTTTCTTCTATTTTTGATTGTTCTTCTTCTTTTTTATCAAATTTTTTTTTTTTTTGTTTTTCCACATGAAATTTCTAAGAATTTTTTTTTTTAGCCCCCATATATCAAACGAAAAAAAAAAAAGTTTATCTATTCTATCAAAAAA